ATTCGATTGATTGGTCTGAGGTTATCGACGAAAAAGATTTGGCTAAGACACTTCGTTTCTTTCTGTCCAAGTCACTTCTTTTTTTGTCCAAGTTTCTTTTCTTTTTGTCTAACTCACTTCCTTTTTTCTGTGTGAGTTTCGGGAATATCCCCATTCATAGGTCCGAGATCGATCTATATGGGTGGAAAGGTCCGTATGATCAACTCGGCAATCAGTTGTTAGAATCGATAGGTCTTCCAATTGTTCATTTGAAAAAATGGAAACCATTTTTATTGGACGATCATGATACTTCCCGAAAATCGAAATTCTTGGTCAATGGAGGAAAAATAGCACCCTTTTTGTTCAATAAGATACCAAAGTGGATGATTGACCCAAGAAAAAATCGCGGGAAATCCTTTGATAGGGCGGATTCCTATTTCTCAATGATATTCCACAATCAAGACAATTGGCTGAATCCCGTGAAAACATTTCATCGAAGTTCATTGATATCTTCTTTTTATAAAGCAAATCGACTTCGATTCTTGAATAATCCACATCACTTCTGCTTCTATTCTAACACAAGATTCCCCTTTTCTGTGGAAAAGGCCCATATCCATAATTCTGATTTGACATATGGACAATTCCTCAATATCTTGTTCATTCGCAACAAAATATTTTCTTTGCCCGTCGAATATGCTTTTGGGGGGAGAGAGACTATTTCACCAATCGAGTCACAGGTATCTAACATATTCATACCTAACGATTTTCCACAAAGTGGTGACGAAACGTATAACTTGTACAAATCTTTCCATTTTCCAAGTCGATACGATCCCTTCGTCCGTAGAACTAGTTTCTCGATCGCAGACATTTCTGGAACACCCCTAACAGAGGGACAAAGAGTGCATTTTGAAAGAACTTGTTGTCAACCTCTTTCAGCTAGGAATCTATCGGATTCAGAAGAGAAGAACTTGCATCAGTATCTCAATTCAAACATGGGTTTGATTCCCACTCCATGTTCTGAGAAAGATTTACCATGCAAAAAGAGGAAAAAACGGCGTCTTTGTCTAAAGAAATGCCTTGCGAAAGGGCAGATGTATAGAACCTTTCAACAAAGGGCTCTTTCAACTCTCTCAAAATCGAATCTATTCCAAACATATATGCCATGGTTCTTGACAGGGTACTGGATATTTGTAGATAATTTTGTAGATACTTTTTCAGACCTATTGCCGATTTCAGATACTTTTCCAGAACTATGGCTGATACTACGTAATAGTCAAAAATTGGTATCCATAATACGAAGTAGCAGTAAAAAATTGGTATTCATCTTTCGGGATATTAGGCATAGATTGGGTAGATCGTGGCGAATTCTTTGGAAAAAAGCGCGTCTTAATCTGATAAGTGAGATTTCGAATAAGTGTTTACATAATGTTCTTCTGTCCGAAGAAATGATTCATCGAAATAATGAGTCACCATTGATATCGACACATCTGAGATCGCCAAGTGTTTGGGAGTTCTTCTATTCAATCCTTTTCCTTCTTGTTGTTGCTGGATATCTCGTTTGTACCCAGCTTCTCTTTGTTTCCGGGGCCTCTAGTGAGTTACAGACAGAGTTCGAAAAGGTCAAATCTTTGATGATGGAATCATCTATGATTGAGTTGCGAAAACTTCTGGATAGGTATCCTACATCTGAACCAAATTCTTTCTGGGTAAAGAATCTCTTTCTAGTTGCTCTGGAACAATTCCGTTCTAAGAAGATATATTTGAATATCAATCTCATCGATCTCATATCAAATCCCATCAATCGAATCACTTTTTCGAGAAATACGAGACATCTAAGTCATACAAGTAAAGAGATCTATTCATTGATAAGAAAAAGAAAAAACTGGAACGGGGATTGGGTTGATGATAAAATAGAATCCTGGGTCGCGAACAGTGATTTGATTGATGATGAAGAAAGAGAATTCTTGGTTCAGTTCTCCGCCTTAACGACAGAACAAAGGATTGATCAAATTCTATTGAGTCTGACTCATAGTGATCGTTTATCAAAGAATGACTCTGGTTATCAAATGATTGAAGAACCGGGAGCAATTTACTTACGATACTTGGTTGATATTCATAAAAAGGATCTATTGAATTATGAGTTCAATCCATCCTGTTTAGCAGAAAGACGGGTATTCCTTGCTCATTATCAGACAATCACTTATTCCCAAACTTCGTGTGGGACTACTACTTTGCACTGCCCATCTCATCGAAAACCCTTTTCGCTCCGCTTAGCCTTATCCCCCTCTAGGGGAATTTTAGTGATAGGTTCTATAGGAACTGGACGCTCCTATTTGGTCAAATACCTAGCTACAAATTCCTATGTTCCTTTCATTACGGTATTTCTGAACGATAACAAGCCAAAAGTTATGGATGAGGATGAAGATGAGGATTATTACGAGATAAAGGTTGGTGGTAGTGACGAGATTGATGCTAGTGACGCTGCTAGTGACGCGATTGATGCTAGTGACGAGATGGATCC